GTGATATAATTCACAGAAGCAAACCGCAACGAATTAATAAAATAAGAAAAAGTATGTAATGCACTTTTTTACATTCTCGTTCTAGGATGAAATTAAACAAAAGGATTTGCAAATAAAAGTGCTAATGCCACAACGAGCCCATAAATGGTTAAAGCTTCCATAAAAGCTAGACTAAGCAATAAGGTGCCTCTTATTTTTCCTTCTGCTTCTGGTTGTCTCGCAATACCTTCTACGGCTTGGCCTGCAGCAGTACCTTGACCAACTCCAGGTCCAATAGAAGCAAGCCCTACGGCCAATCCAGCAGCAATAACGGAAGCGGCAGAAATCAGTGGATTCATGATGATAGGTTCCTCGCACCAAAAAAAAATGGTTAATGATACAATCAACCAAGGAATTCTTACTTATTTGATCACTAAAAAATATCGAATCAAAGTAACTAAAACTAAAAAAAAATATATATATAGATAGGGAAAAACCCTATATAACTAATATATATCTACTATCACATATACATTTGTTTCTTTCATAACGGAAACCGCCCGCATTTTTTATTGAATCAGATTCTAGAATAATTCGTCGAAAAATCTACAGGAACTGTAGCTGGACTTATAGACATTACATATAGACATATATCTAGTGTGATCTCCCTAACCCATCCTTCGTAATATCGTCTATCTTTCCTCTTAGAACTCTAGTCATATATACATATGGATTTCTTATTTCTATCTATATATGTATATGTTACCGAACCAAGTATATTTTCTTGAACCATGCATTGCCTCAGTCGGGGTAAGCTTAAAAAAAAGAAGACTCTTTTGAAAACTAATCAATGATGACCCTCCATGGATTCCCCTATATAAGCCGCGGCTAAAGTTGCAAAAATGAGAGCTTGAATACCGCTTGTAAATAATCCAAGAAACATGACAGGGATAGGAACTACTGAAGGTACTAAAGAAACAAGAACAACAACTACTAATTCATCCGCCAATATATTTCCGAAAAGTCGAAAACTCAGAGATAAAGGTTTTGTGAAATCTTCTAGGATGTTAATTGGTAAAAGGATTGGAGTTGGTTGAATGTATTTTCCAAAATAAGCCAACCCTTTTTTGGTAAGACCTGCATAAAAATATGCCACGGACGTGAGTAAAGCTAAAGCAACAGTAGTATTTATATCATTCGTGGGGGCAGCCAACTCTCCATGAGGTAACTGTATGATTTTCCAAGGTAAAAGAGCTCCAGACCAATTAGAAACAAAAATAAATAAGAACATGGTTCCAATAAAGGGAACCCAAGGGCCATATTCTTCTCCAATCTGAGTTTTACTCAAGTCTCGAATAAATTCAAGAACATATTCAAAGAAATTCTGCCCGTCGGTAGGAATAGTTTGTGGATTCCGAACAGTTATGATAACTGACCCTAATAAGATAGCAATTACTACCCAAGAAGTGATAAGTACTTGAGCATGAATTTGTAAACCTCCTATTTGCCAATATAAATGTTGGCCCACTTCTACACCTGATATATCGTAGAATCCTTTGAGTGTTTTAATGGAACATGGTATAACATTCATATTGCCCTCTGACAGAAATCAAACTAAAAAAAAAATTATTTTGATTCAACCATCTCTTTTTCAACTTATCTACTTTCATCATTAATCATATATTTAAAATACCAAGAAATCACATAACATAATATCCCATTTTATCTCTTTTTAAAAATGCAAGACAAGAATAGTAACCAATCTAAGAAATCAAAATAATTAACTAATCTTATTATTCTTAATCATAACATAATCATAATCAATGACTTCTTATATAGCTAGAACGACCCTCACAAATTGCGGATACTAATTTGTTAAGAATCAATCGGATTAAAGCTATAACGTCATCGTTGATTGGAATCGAAATATCTGCAAGATCCGGGTCACAATTTGTATCGATTAAACAAATTGTTGAAATTCCCAAAATGACACATTCTCGAAGAGCTTTATATTCTTTTTGCTGATCAACGATGATTACAATATCGGACAACCCAGTCAGATATTTGATCCCATCCAGATATGTTTGCAAAGTCGAAAATTTTCTCTTCAACATTGCTGCATCTCTTTTAGGGAGACGGTTTAGTTTCCCCATCTTTTGTTCTCCTCTTAAGTCTCTGAACTTATGAAGTCTCGTTTCTGTAGTGGACCAATTCGTTAACATACCACCGAGCCATTTTTTATTAACATAATGACATCGAGCCCTTATTGCAGCTGAGACTACTAAATCCGCTGCTTTATTTTTGGTACCAACCATTTAAAAGGTTTTCCTCGACTTGTTGCATCAAAAACTAAATCACAGGCTTCTGATAAAAAACGAGCAGTTCTAGTAAGATTTGTAATATGAATACCTTTACGCTTTGCAGAAATGTAAGGGGCCATTCTAGGATTCCATTTCTTAGTACCATGATCAAAATGAACTCCCGACTCCATCATCTCTTCCAAATGGATGTTCCAATACCTTCTTGTCATTTTTCCCGCGCTTTCTCTTTTTTTTTAGAAATAACTAATTGTTCCTACGGAACCTTATAACGAGGTTGACCATTGATACATAGTCCGAACCATTAATTTTTTTTTTATTACTTACTTCATTTTTTTACTTAACAAAACTAGAAAGGAAAAAGAAAAAATATCTGCTTAGGAATTATGAAATAGCGTAAATGAATTTTCTAATGTGTCATGGAAATTCTTTGGGCTACAAGAACAAAAAAATTCTCGATGGTGTAACAAAATATCTCTCATTTCCAACTTGAATACATTTTTCTTTTTTATTTCAAAATGAATGTTTTTGTCTTGCCTTGAACGGTGCACTAATTTTTTAAATCCGGTACCGATAGGGATAATTCCCCCCAGAATTACATTTTCTTTCAGACCCTTCAACCAATCAATACGCCCCCGTAGAGCAGCTTTTGCTAAAACTCTAGCAGTTTCTTGAAAACTTGCTTCAGATATGAAGCTTTGAGTATTCAGAGACGCCCTCGTTATTCCTAATAAAATTGCCCGATAACAGATCGCTTCGTCTAAAGCACGCCCTGCTCGTTCTGCTCGCAGCAATCCGATTAATTCTCCAGGCGAAAAAACATTAGACATTCCGTCTTCTGAAACCAACACTTTTGATGTTACTTGTCGTACAATAATCTCTAGATGTCTATTATGAATCTGCACCCCTTGAGATCGATAAACCTTTTGGATCTTATTAACCAAAGAGATATGGCTTTGGGCTATAGTTAGCTCAGCTCCAATTAAGAATCCCCAAGGAATTCCAAGAATTCTTGGTATACGTTCGTTCCAACCTTCGACTCTCCTTTCAAGGTTCATCGATATTGAACCAATCGAACGCACTTCTAAGATTTGCTCCACTTTTGGAAGTCCCTGCGTTATGTCACCAGATCGGGATTTTTCATATATAAATGTAACTAATGTATCTCCTTCAGAAAGGGTTTCTCCGTAATGTCCGTGAACAGTTGCTCCTGGAGTAGCCAAATACGGCTTAGCTGATCTTATAACTAAGGAATCAACATGAGCAATTAAAATTTGACCAGATTTTTTTATATGTGTCCCATATTTAACTAGCCATAGATTTTCACAAATAAATTGTCCAATGCTAATTATTGTGGATGTTTCTTCACAATAATTGTGATGTAAAAAGCACCAATTCAAATGGGATGGATTCAAAATGATGGTATTGCATGGGTTGGGATTATAAATCCTTCTATTTTCATCTATTAAACAGTATTTAAGTACTTCAAGTACTTGGAAAGTCGCTTTCAAATTATAAAGTATCCAATATTTGTTTACCAAGATCTGATTATGAGTTATTAAATAGTAAGCTGAATAAAAGTTCACTATTGTAGATACAATAGTACCTAGGGGACCCAACAAATCCCTAATTATAATTATGGGATTCAATTCTTTTGCCGTAATGTTATATTTCGAACCATTGAATCGACATGGGCCAACTCGAGAACAATTGAATGATGACAAAATTATCAAAGCCTTATTTTGATTCAACAATGTACCAATAGTTGCTTGATGCTGAGTAACTACTGAAATCTTCACTTTCGAAAAAAAAGGGTTGATATTGGTGCAATCTAATCCATTATCGGGGATCAATCCCGAACCCGCCGTATCATACCTTTTTTCAGCATATGAAAGACTAGACTTTACTAACTCAATTTTTATGAAATTTTGAATCAGATCATTTACCCTTACCTCAACAAGAGAAGCATGAACTTTTTCTATAGAACCCTTTTTTTCTTGGTCCCAATTCAATACTAAGCAAGTCCGAACTAATTGAATACTTGTGTGAAAAATTCCACGAATTGACTTTCCGTTTCCATAAAGGATATAATTGACAATTCTAAGTTGGACATTATCTTTTTCCTGCAAGAGATCTTGAGTGAAAAGTTTTGCTAAATTTATCCCATCAGCTATTTCATATGTGATTACGGGCCGAACCAAAACAAAAGACTTTTTTTTAATGGGTGTGATTCGTTGGACATAAATCCAATTTTTCAAAATTTTGGATTCCTTAGAATTTTTTTTTTTCATTCCCGGTGGTATTAAAATGCCGCTGTGTCTAGATATCTTATCTGTCTCTCCGGGAAAATGAATATCCCCAGAAAAAATTTTCAGTTCAATACTTTTTTTTTTTATCTCCACTCGGACTAATCCGCCTACTTGGCTTCTTGTATTTGTATTTAAAGCGAGTTGTGTATCTACTTCAATGATACTATTGTTCCGGACCATTAGGTACGAAGATCCGGGTAAGATATGCACCTCTTCAGGAATAAAAAAAAACCGATCCACTTTCATTTTGTATTTTGGACTAAATTCTTTTACTCCTCGATACTCAATCAAATCTTCTTTTTTTACGATTGAATCCACCTCTACGGTCCCATATTTAGTAATTCCCGAACTGTTTCTTCTATATTGTGGATCGTCAAAATAAGCAAGAATACTATTTCTATGTAAAATACCATTTGTGGGTATTTCAATCGAAATACCAAAAGAGGGTATTAGTTCTTTCTCTCCTTCTGGATTATATTGTAATGGAATGATAAATCTATTTCTTCGCTTTTTCGCCAATAAATCAGAATTCTCTTGGAGAATCGAAGGATATATAAAATCCAAATACCTATTGGAGATGATTTGATCAAGTCTTGAATAGTAAAAAATTTCCCTATCTTTTTTAACAGAAAGATCCAATAATTTATGCCTTACTTGATCATTAGTAATTGAGAAGTCAGAAACATATCTTTCGTCGACAGAAAAAGAATAAAAATTAATTTGATCTTGATCTTTGTGGAGTGAAAAAGACACTATACTGGATCCGCACGGACTTCCTGCTAATAGCCATAAATGACTTGTTTTTGGTAATAGATGAACGTTACTATATGTATATTCGGGTGCATGGTAGACATTGGTACTCCAGTGCATTTCTCCCTCTGATTCAGAATAAATATGTTTTCGGACCTTTTCTTTAAAATGAAAAGTAGACGTTCCAGTACGAATCTCAGCAATAACTTGTTCAGATTCTACATATTGATTATTTTGAACTAAAATCAAACTTTTGGGAGGAATATTCACACTATGTAGAATATCCCGACTCTCAATAGTTACATACAAGTCTATAGAACATAGAAAAGCAGGATGCCCGTGACGGGTACGTGTGGGATGAACCAAATACTCGTTGAACTTTATTTTTCCGTTAGAGGGAGCTCGTACATGTTCGGCAGTACTGCCCGTGAATACTCCACCCGTATGAAAAGTTCTTAATGTTAGTTGAGTCCCTGGTTCCCCAATTGATTGCCCCGCAATAATACCTACAGCTTCCCCCAATTCAACCAGATCGCCGTGAGTGGAACTTCTACCATAACATAATTGACAGATCCAAGATGTATTCCTGCAAGTAAAGGGGGTTCGAATATATATTGGTTGTGCTCGAAAAGTTATGAATCGATTGGCAAGTCCAATCCCAATATCTTGATTTCGAGTGGCAATGCAGCGTATCCCCATATATATATCGTCCGCTAATACACGACCAATTAGGGTTTGGACAAAAATTTTTTCTGTCCCCCCATTTCGAGAACTCACGGAAATACCTCGGATAGTACCACAATCTGTTCTACGTACAATAATGTGTTGAACTACTTCAACAAGTCTACGCGTGAGGTATCCAGCATCTGATGTTCGTACAGCAGTATCCACGACTCCTTTTCGAGCTCCGTAGCAGGAAATTATATATTCTGTCAAAGAAAGTCCTTCACGTAAATTGCTTTGAATGGGTAAATCAATCATTTGTCCTTGGGGATCCGACATTAATCCTCTCATACCTACTAATTGATGTACCTGAGATGCATTTCCTCGAGCTCCCGAAAAGGACATTAGATGTACTGGATTAGATGGATCAGTCATTCGAAAATTAGGATTCATTTCTTGTCTCAAATATTCACTTGTAGCATACCATATCTCAATGGATTGACGTAATTTTTCTACCGCGTGTACATTCCCATAATGATGGTGTTTCTCCAAAATAAAACTTTGTTGTTCAGCATCTTGGACTAACCATCCCTTAGAAGGTATTGTTAAAAGATCATCAATCCCTAATGAAATAGATGTAGCAGTGGCTTGTTGGAAACCCAGAGTCTTCACTTGATCCAGGATATGTGATGTATATGCCATTCCGAAATGATCTATTAATCTGCTAATAAGTCGTTTCATAGCAGTTCCATCTATCACTTTATTGTGAAAGACCAGATCGGCTCGTTCTGCCATAAGTACCTCCATATTCCGCTGAGTAGGATTCGACAATGGACTTGAGTCAGTGATTCGAAAACTTCCTTTCCTCAATCTTGATTCACATAGAAATTAATAAATTCTTATAATACCGATGAAATTGGATAAACCCGACTTCCCAAGGAAGGACGTCTAATCGAATTTATTTATTTAGATAGCGTATAAATAGGCTCGACAAAACCCCTGTATGGCTTCTTCTATTTCTCGATAAAAAGAAACATGACCAACAGTAGTTCGAATGTATATACAACGGATTTCCTTTTTAATACTTCCTACTATTAGATAGTGTCCATAAATCTCATGATAAGTACCAAAAGATTCATATTGAACTTCGATGGGAACCTCTTTTGAGCCAATGACACGTTGATCTAGTCGCCACCGGAGCCAAAAGGGACTATCTAATTTGATTCGTTTCTGCCGATAAGCCCCAAGTGCATCGTAGGAACTGCCAAAATATGATTCTTTTTCTTTCGTATACTTATAGTTATTATTATCAACTGTTTTATTTTTGTAGTTCGCACAATTATATGGATTATACCTATTTTCACAAATACCCCGCCGATTTCCCATCGTTAATACATAGAGTCCGATAAGCATATCTTGACTTGGTACAGAAATGGGATCCCCAATAGCTGGAGACAAAAGATTCATATGAGAAAACATAA